TATGTTGATGAATCCGCGTACCTAGAAATTCATTTCGGACAATTGAACCTTCTCAAATTGTTTCTTTTTAAGAACCAAAAAGATTTGGGCCAAAATAATAGACGCGAAGAAGAACAAGAGACCTTGAATACGTAACGGATCTTGAAGAACTATTTCTGCATCCCCCTGACCAAATCCACCCACATTAGGATTACTCGTTAATGGTTGATCAAGTTTGATAGATTCACCCTCTGAAACAAGAAGTTCTGGTCCTGGAGGTATAATATCAATCACTTCACGTGCATCCGATGCATCCACTATCGTTATTTCGTATCCCCCTTTTTCTTTTCGTATAATTTTGTTTACTATACCAGTTGCTGTAGCATTATAAACATTATTATTACTCTTGCTCCCGTCGGGATAAATCTGACCCCTTCCCCTGTTGCCGCCTACGTATATAGGATATTTTAAGAAGTGAACATCTTTCTTAGTAGCGGGATCCGGAGAAAGAATAGGAAAGGTAATTTCACTATATTTCTGACCAGGAACGGGGCCTACGACAAGAATATTTTTTTTTGTAGGACGATAGCTTTGAAAAGACAGATTACCTATCTTTTCTTTAATCTCGGGCGAAATACGATCGGGAGGTGCCAATTCAAAACCTTCGGGTAAAATAAGAACAGCCCCTACATTCAAACCCCCTTTTTTACCATTACCAAGAACTTGTTTCACTTGCATATCATAAGGAATTCGAACAACTGCTTCAAATACAGTATCGGGAAGTACCGCTTGTGGAACCTCAATATCTACGGGCTTATTAGCTAAATGGCAATTGGCACATACAATACGGCCGGTAGCTTCTCGCGGATTTTCATATCCCTTCTGGGCAAAAATGGGATATGCATTTGAAATGGGTGCTCGAATTATTATATATATCATGAGCAATACGGAAATGGATCGAGTAATCTCTTCCTTTATCCAAGAAAAAGCATTTCTAGTTTGCATGGTCCAATCATTGATCCTCAAAATTTCTACAATAAGATTAGGTAGGTTACTGGCATAGTTCCCTATCCATTATTCTGCTATTTACTGAAATAATTTTCCTAGAATCTAGGAAGAATATGAGTAGAAAGAAAAAAGAATAAGTAAAATTGTGAATGTTTAGCTTTTCTATAAAAAAAACAAATTTTATAATTGTCTAATTGGATAATTTTTTTAGTCATTCATTGAATGATAAATCACTACAAGCGACGGAGATACCCGATTTAAATAACGGAAAATCCAGTATTTAAAAATTGTATCTAAAATGACTGGAAAAGTGGAAACAAGACCAGATATAATTTGATCATTCTGAGTAAATCCAAAATCTTTATAGACAGAACCAATCATTAGTTCCCAACCATGAGTCGAATGGAATCCTATACATAAATCTGTTAATAAAAGAATAGAAAAAGCTTTTATTGTGTCACTTAAGTTATATATAAATTCTTGAACCCAAGAGTTAAGAATAATGAGTTGTTGATTACCCAGAATAGAATAACCACTTAGAATAAGGAAATAGATTAGATTTGTCGAGAAGTGCAAAATCATATGGATACAATCTTGGTTGTGCGTCTTGATCAATTGGATGGTTTCTTTGTAGATTCCGATACGAAGGTTTTCTAAACGTGTTTCCGGGTATTCCTTTAGCATTTCATCCAAAAGGAAGAGTTCCTCGAACTCTATGAATTTGTTTAAAATACTTTTTTCTTTAATCAGATTCAAGAAAATTTCGGATTCTTTAGTATTCCACAAATTCGTAACCCAAGATTCCAGACTTTTATTAAATGTTAAAGAGATCCACCAGGGCAAAAAGACTATAGATGTAAGACATAGAAGGGGGATTAATGCTTTATTTTTTGCCATTTGTCGTCTTTAATGAACTCAGCTTCATCTCATTTGTCAACTATATATGATAATAATATTTCTATCAAGCATAAGTTCTATTACCAGTAATAGAACCCATATATATCCATTTCGAATTTTTTCATAGAATAGAAATGGATTATTTATTCTCGCTTTTTTTTATACAATTATTTCCAATGGTACATCCAAGAATGCGGACAAGTCCCAAGCTGTTTGTAAAATGTTCCGTGGAGTCCTATCATAATAATCATCAACAAGAGTCAAGGGAATGTCCCCCTGTTCTCTGGTGTGCATATAAAGGACACCACTAAGAGGTTCTGGGTTATCGAAAAATTGGAGGGCCAAAATATCTTCCACACGGACTTTGGAAAGAATACGACGATTTTCTCCGGGAAATCCGTAACGAAAAAAACGCACCATTCCATTTTTTTTATCGTAAAGATTATAACCACTACCCACATTCCACAAAATTAGAAGCCACCAATGAAAACTTACAAAAAGACCTGAGATTCCATAGAAAGTCAGCGTGACCCCTTGTGGCAAAAAAGGAACTAGAAATTCGGACGAATTGAAAGAGAAAAAATTCCGACCATAATAACTGGAAGCTGAAATTACTAAAACCCCTAAAGAACCTAAAAGAGTGAAAGAAGCCCAGAAGAAATTGATTGGTTTTCGGGCCCCAGGTACAGTGTAGAGCCATGCGTCTTCTGCGAAGCGAAGCATAAGGTGTCCAGACCCCCAAGAAATTTGTTGTTGAACATAAACCAATAAACCAGCAGTTACAATTAATACTAGGACCACTAAAGGAACAAAAACATCTATCATAAAATGGGTACCTCAATTTTATATTTGTACCTGTTCTTTTTTATTGATTGTTAGATTAATTTACTATTTTATTTAGATAGTTAAAATTAGATTAGATATATAGTAAATTAAACCTAAAGCCCCCCTTTAAGGCTTATATGATATTAGTATTTTCCTTTTGTGTGTTTTTTTTTTAATAGAAATTATAATATAATTAAGTTATTTTTATTAAAAAACGGAACCGAATAACAAATCCAAGGAAATAAATTTGACTTTATCTCAAAAAAATATATGAGTCCCTACTGCCCATATCTAAAAAATCTTATTTTTTTGAACATAAAGAAATAACGAAGTCATTGCAATTGCCGGAAATACTAGGCCCACTAAAGGCACAAAAACGGAAGGTAAGTTTATCATAAAATGGGTACCTCAATTTTATATTTGTACCTGTTCTTTTTTGTTAATTGTTAAATTAATATTTTTATTATTATTATATTGTAATAAAGATAGTCTATAATCACTAGAATTAATTCATATAGACTTATACTAAGTATAGCTAAATCAACCTATATGAATAGATAGATAATAATTACATATTAAATATAATTATATATAATATATATTATATTATTACTCTATATATTGAGTATACATAAGAAGTCATATAATATATATAATATTAATAGAATATAAGAAACGAAAATATTTATAATATTTATTAAGAATCATAAAGTACAAAATACAATAATAATAATTAAGAAGAAATATATTATTGAATTAATTCCTTTATCTTATCTTTCCAAAAAAATGAATTCAATTTTTTTCTTTGGATTTTGACTCTAATTCTTATCTTTATTGGATTACAAGAAACTAAACAACTAACTACTTACTCGCGAAAAAAAGCATTTAAGAGTCTGCTTTATTTTTCATTTTGAGTCAAAGGGACGAAACCATGCAACTGAAATAACTCAGTTAGAACCGCCTTTAAGAGATTACGTGGTACGATTGAATCAAATAAGCCCTTTTCGAATAAAAATTCAGCCGATTGTGAACCTTCGGGGACTTCCTGTTTCAAGGTTTCTTCAATTACTCTTTTACCCGCAAATGCAATGTAAGCATTTGGTTCAGCAATAATGATATCCCCCAACATGCCAAAACTAGCTGTCACCCCACCAGTAGTAGGAGATGTAAGTATCGGTACATAGAATAACTTTTGATTGATTTGATAATCATATAAAGCAGAAGATATTTTAGCCATTTGCATTAAGCTCAAACTTCCTTCGTGCATACGTGCTCCTCCGGACGCACATACTAAAATAAGAGGTAAACGTTGATTGGTAGCATATTCGATCAACCGGGTTATTTTCTCACCGACTACGGATCCCATACTTCCCCCCATAAACTGAAAATCCATAATACCAATTGCTAAAGGAATACCATTTAGTTGACCTGTGCCTGTTTGAATTGCCTCTATTAATCCTGTCTTTTTTTGATAAGAATCAAGACGATAAGGGTCCTCTTCCGAATCCCATTCAATGGGATCCACAGAGAACATGTATTCATCCATAGGATTCCACGTACCTGGATCAATCAAAAGTTCGAGTCTATCTGAACTACTCATTTTCAAATGATATCCGCAGTTGTCACAAATATTCATTTTTTCTTTCAACAATTTCTTATAATGTAATTCAAGACAATCTTCGTCTTCGCATGGAACCCACAAATGTTTATATTTTGCCATCCCGTTGCATTCATTAGAACTTTCCTCGCAATCATTAGAATTTTCCTCGCAATCATTAGAATTTTCCTCGAAATCATTAGAACTTTCCTCGAAATCATTAGAACTTTCCTCGAAATCATTAGAACTTTCCTCGAAATCATTAGAACTTTCTAAATAACTAGCATTTGGATCATTCGTACTAGTTATTATACTAGTACTCTTGCTTTCACCACTATTGCTGACCTTGTCATTGTTTTTGAAACTATTATATATACGATCTAATATTTTATCTATCTCATCTAAATGATCTCTAAAGAGTTGAGAAAAAAGATAACTATTAATGCAACTTTTCAAGTTATTATTCCAATTAGATTTTATATCATAAATGTAATGATCATTATTATTACTCTTAGAACCATTCTTCAAATAGCTAGAATTTTTAGAAATAGAGAAAAAACTTTCCGGTTCATTTAGAAAAGAATGATTATTCTCAATCTCTAAAATGTTATTTTCAATAGCAAAATATATGGAATAACTCTTCCTCTTACTATCCCTAACTAAAAAAGTTTTATCAGATAGTAAATTCCGTATGTTCCTGCCATCCACTAAATAATCAAAATTGCTGTAACTAGAATTAGCACTATTATCCCAACTTTGAATGTTTTTATCCATATCCGTTTAAAATAGAGTTTTTTTCCTCTATTTAGATGAAAATATATAGAAATATATATAATAGAATAGATGAATAGTCATTCAATGAAACTTCATTGAGTGATTATCAATTTATTTTTTCATATATTATAACTTCTATCTATTATTTGTATTTTATTTTCATTTGTAAGATAAAAAAATCTATTTATTTTTATGGTTATAGAAAACAACATTCTATGACTATGAAAAGAACAATAAATCAAAAATATAGGTATTAGGTATGAAGAAAACAAGAGAACAGGGGGATAAAAGAGTTCTATAAATCTATCATAGAAGTTATTCTTATTAAAAACCTCTTCATTTCATTTTCATTAATTGAATTTGGTTTGTTGATTAGGGCAAAGTTAAAGTTCCATAAAAGTTCCTGTAGGTTGAGCGCCTTGTTCAAGGACATTTAGAATAATGGCAATCTTTCAATAAGTTTGATTCTTTTTCTTTATTGGATTATCAAAATCCACTTTCCGAATTAGACTATGGATGGTTTCCTTTTTTCTTATTCTTTTTTTTTTTCAAAATGTGGAGACAGTTTGAAAATGGGATTTACGTCTTCCAAGATCCTTTAGCTTTTTCTTGAATCTTTGGGTTTATATCTTACTTGGGGGTTCTTTAATTGTTTCAAAAATGACAGCAACATACCACCCATTTTGTTTCTTTCAAATTACATGATAAATCCCTCTCCTATCCCCCAAAAAATGAGTTCTAGTGGAACAGAACAAACAATGTCGAGCCAAGAGCATCCAGATTTATATAATTTATATATATAGAGATTATTTATATAGATAAGATATAGAATATCTTTTATTCTACATCTACATATTCATAAGCTAATCACTTTAGATTAGAGACGAATGAGAAAAAAGGGAGGAGTAATCTTTATTCAGATATACAATACAATTTGTATCCAAATTAGTATATATCATGAATAAATATGATCTGGGACGGGAGGATTCGAACCTCCGAATAACGGGACCAAAACCCGTTGCCTTACCGCTTGGCCACGCCCCATTTTCGATTCGACACTAATAAATACTATTATTGGTTGTTCGTCAATTCCAAGTCTAAAATTATTCTATAGAATAATCTGATCTTATTTTATTCATTTTTTTTAGTTTTATTACTCAGTTATTCATTTCTGAATATTCAGAAATATGAATTTATAAGAAATATGAATTGAATATCCATATTTTAATTATTTCTATTTCAATTATTATATTATTCATTTTGAAAATTATTTTCTATTTTATTATTAATTTTATTATTTTATTAATTAATTATTCTATAGAATAGAAAGATATAGAATAAAAATATTAATCTAGATATATATTTCATATATGCTTTCTTTAGAATATAATTTTTTAATATTGACTTGAATTCTTAATCTACTTGTATAATCAATTTAAATTATATTAAATTAATTAAATCATATAATATATATAATATAAATTAATATAATAAATAAAATACAATAAAAAAAGCAAAAATACAATTCATTTTTTTAAAGAACAACATTTTTGTTATGCTTAATATCTTTAGCTTGGTCTGTATTTCTATTCACTCTGCCCTTTATTCAAGTAGTTTTTTCTTGGCGAAATTACCTGAAGCTTATGCTTTTTTGAATCCAATTGTAGATATTATGCCAGTAATACCCCTATTCTTTTTTCTCTTAGCTTTTGTTTGGCAAGCTGCTGTAAGTTTTCGATGAGATCTTTAATTTGAATTGAATAATGTCCTAAAAAAATTCAGAATTTATTCGAAAAAAAATCCCAACATTTTAATATTTTATAAGATCAGATAAGTCTTACAGTGTGAATCCTTGATTCCAATATTGAAATTTTTTGTAATTATTGGTAATGGTTATATAAAGGTTGGACTCTTACTACAAATAAATTTCCTAATTTTTTTGATTTCCTCGAAATCACTGTATTTCTTAGAAACTTAGTATCAAAGGAAACATAATGTGAAATAGAAGAGAATCTATTCTCTTTCTCTGTCGTTTTTTTTTTTTAATAATCTTGGAGATTTTGTAATGCTTACTCTAAAACTATTTGTTTACACGATAGTGATTTTCTTTGTTTCTCTTTTCATTTTCGGATTCCTATCTAACGATCCAGGACGTAATCCAGGACGTGAAGAATAAGAAAATCTTTTTTGTTTTATATTTTTTCCTTACTTGTGCTGGATTTAAAAATCTTTTTTTTTTCTATCTATTTTACATCTTTAACTAGTAAAAACAATTAAAAAAACTAGGAAGTAAAACAAAAAAAAGAAGCTCCATCAGTTCAAAAGAAAAAAATGCCAAATCATCAATCAATGGAAAAGGAAAGAGAGGGATTCGAACCCTCGGTACAAAAATTCGTACAACGGATTAGCAATCCGACGCT